GAAAAGAAATTGCACGTGTTGAATGGATCCGAGAAGGTAGAGTTCCTCTACAAACCATTCGAGCTAAAATTGATTATTGTTCCTATGCAGTTCGAACTATCTATGGGGTATTAGGCATCAAAATTTGGATATTTGTAGACGAGGAATAATAAGAACTTACTTGACTTATATTTAGTTATATCTGGTGATAAAACAAAAAATGGCAAACTCTTTCATTCTTTTTCTGGTAAATAATAAAAAAAAAAGAACAATTCTATAAGGTTGAATAAAAATTCGATTAATCATTTGATATAATTGCTATGCTTAGTGTGTGACTCGTTGGTTTTTTTAGGGTTGGGATTCAAAAAAATGGACAGCCCATAGTACAAACTGATAACTATAGAACTAATAACCAACTCATCACTTCGTGTTATCTGGATAGAAAGAACCAGTCAAGATATGATATATAAGTCATATCATTGTAGCAACTGAAATCTTTTTTACATAAACAAAAAAAAAAACAATCTGATTATGGGTTGTAAAGCAATATATTATGGGTTGTAAAGCAATATAAAGTATACAGATAAATGGAAGGGTGAGAGAAAGATAGAAAAAGAATATTAATGATATATAATTCCAATATGTAAGGTCTATGAGTCATCTCATATAAAGGGAATGTAATAAAGCATCAATACTGATTGATCCATAATTAGACAAATCCGTGCATAGAACAAAAAATCAAGAGCCCCGAGCCAATAAAGACTGAGAAGGTTGACTCAAGAATAAATTTAATTGGAGGCTCCGTTGTAAAATTCAGACCTAATCATTAATCGAGAAGTGGTGGGAACGACAGAACCTGTGAATGCATAAGATTCTATTGAAAACGAATCCTAATGATTCATTGAGTAGGATGGCGGAACGAACCAGAAACCTATTCATTTATTCTGAGAGGTCATGTCATAGACTAATCTTACAACTGAATGTTGAAAGAGTAAATATTCGCCCGCGAATTTTTTTTTTATTTCTAAATTTTAGTCGATTCGAAATAAAAGGAAAAACAAAATAAAGATTCATTATAGCGTTCTACCAAAACGACATTATCTATAAATAGAATACGTGTTAAATTCTATATTAAACCACAAAAAATTTCTAATTTATAATCGATTAGATCAAATTTCAAAGAATCCCACGATTCCATATATTATTAACCGTGTATTTTTTTTTGTTTAATTATTTTGAATTGTTTAATTCGCGAGGAGCTGGATGAGAAGAAACTCTCGTGTCCGGTTCTGTAGTAGAGATGGATGGAATTGCTAAACAACCATCAACTATAACCCCAAAAGAACCAGATTCCGTAAACAACACAGAGGAAGAATGAAAGGAATATCTTATCGAGGTAATCGTATTTGCTTCGGTAGATATGCTCTTCAAGCGCTTGAACCCGCTTGGATCACATCTAGACAAATAGAAGCAGGGCGGCGAGCAATGACACGAAATGCACGCCGCGGTGGAAAAATATGGGTACGCATATTTCCAGACAAACCTGTTACAGTAAGACCTACAGAAACACGTATGGGTTCGGGGAAAGGATCTCCCGAATATTGGGTAGCTGTCGTTAAACCCGGTAGAATACTTTATGAAATGAGCGGAGTAGCAGAAAATATAGCTAGAAGGGCTATTTCAATAGCGGCATCTAAAATGCCTATACGAACTCAATTCATTCTTTCTGGATAGGAATGTAGAAACAAACGAAAGGGGTTTTTGGGATGAAAAAAAAACAATTGCAGGTTTCTTTTTTTGTTTTGAACAAATAATATTTCTTTTTTTTTTTTATTTATACCTTTGCATTGAAAAAGAAAAAACCGATAAAAAAAAAATGATATGATTCAACCTCAAACCCATTTGAATGTAGCGGATAACAGCGGGGCCCGAGAATTGATGTGTATTCGAATCATAGGAGCTAGTAATCGACGATATGCTCATATTGGTGACATTATTGTTGCTGTAATCAAGGAAGCAGTACCAAATACACCTCTAGAAAGATCAGAAGTGGTCCGAGCTGTCATTGTACGTACTTGTAAAGAACTCAAACGCGACAACGGTATGATAATACGATATGATGACAACGCTGCGGTTGTTATTGATCAAGAAGGAAATCCAAAAGGAACCCGAATTTTCGGCGCGATCGCCCGGGAATTAAGACAGTTAAATTTCACTAAAATAGTTTCATTAGCACCTGAAGTATTATAGGGGAAGACCTTAATATAGTATTTGAATGAAATTGATTAAATTTATTTAATTAATTAGTAAATTGTTTATCTATCACGTATATATCTTTAATAAAATAATTCATAAATATTAAAAAAAAAAAATAATTCATAAATATTCAAAAATTCAGAAAAAAAGAAAAAGAGCATGTTGATTATATCAAAATTCGGGGGAAACAAAAATCTTAGTTTATCATGAGTAAAGACACTATTGCTGACATAATAACCTCTATACGAAATGCTGACATGAATAAAAAAAGAACAGTTCGAATACCATCTACTAACATCACTGAAAATATTGTTAAAATCCTTTTACAAGAGGGTTTTATTGAAAACGTGAGAAAACATCAAGAAAGCAATAAATATTTTTTGGTTTTAACCCTACGACATAGAAGAAATAGGAAAGGACCATATAGAACTGTTTTAAATTTAAAACGGATCAGTCGACCCGGTCTACGAATATATTCTAACTATCAACGAATTCCTAGAATTTTAGGCGGAATGGGGGTTGTAATTCTTTCTACTTCTCGAGGTATAATGACAGACCGAAAGGCTCGACTAGAAGGAATCGGCGGAGAAGTTTTGTGTTATATATGGTAATCTTTCTAATAGCCGACACGGTCCTATTTGTGAAAAAAGAGAAAGGACAAGTTTATAATATTATCCCTCTTACATTAGTTGATACTTCAAAGCGGTTTTACCTGGAATGAAACAACAAAAATGGATTCATGAGGGTTTAATTACTGAACAACTTACCGATGGTATGTATCTTCCGGATTCGTTTAGATAACAAAAAAATTATTCTGGTTTTTGTTTCGTAAAGGATTTCATGTAGTTTTATACGTATACTACCAGGAAATAGACTAAAAATTGAGGTAAGTCCTTATGATTCAACCAAAGGGCGTATAATTTAGAGACTCCAAAGCAAAGACTTGAATGATTAGGCGATTTTTTCAATTTCAACATTCTTTCGTGAGGATACAATTCGAAATTAAAAATTTCAAGAAACTTATTTTCTTCCAATAAGTAGATTCGGAATTAAAAAAAGGAATGACAAATATGAAAATAAGGGCCTCCGTTCGTAAAATTTGTGAAAAATGTCGATTGATCCGTAGGCGGGGACGAATTATAGTAATTTGTTCTAACCCGAGACATAAACAAAGACAAGGATAATCTTTCTAAAACAAAAAGACTCTCGAAATCTAAAGGACCCGATGTACAGATGTACAAATAAATAAATAAAATAAATTAAGTAAAAAAAAAAAAAAGAATAAGGATCTGTTTTGACATGAAATGGATATATCCATATATCTCTGACTTATATTTATGAGATGATAAAATATGGCAAAACCTATACCAAAAATTGGTTCGCGTAGAAATAGACGTATTGGTTCACGTAAGAATACACGTAGAATCCCCAAGGGAGTTATTCATGTTCAAGCAAGTTTCAACAATACCATTGTGACTGTTACAGATGTACGGGGTCGAGTAATTTCTTGGTCCTCTGCCGGGGCTTGTGGATTCAAGGGTACAAGAAGGGGTACACCATTTGCCGCTCAAACCGCAGCAGGAAATGCTATTCGGACAGTAGTGGATCAAGGTATGCAACGAGCAGAAGTTATGATAAAAGGCCCGGGTCTCGGAAGAGATGCGGCATTAAGAGCTATTCGTAGAAGTGGTATACTATTAAGTTTCATACGGGATGTAACTCCTATGCCACATAATGGCTGTAGGCCTCCTAAAAAAAGACGTGTGTAAAAATAAACATTGAAGAGATTTCAAGAGAAATAAATAATTCAATGATTTGATCAAATAATATACTATGGTTCGAGAGAAAGTAACAGTATCTACTCGGACACTACAGTGGAAGTGTGTTGAATCAAGAGCAGACAGTAAGCGTCTTTATTATGGACGCTTTATTCTGGCCCCACTTATGAAAGGTCAAGCCGATACAATAGGCATTGCAATGCGAAGAGCTTTGCTCGGAGAAATAGAAGGTACATGTATCACACGCGCAAAATCTGATAAAATACCACATGAATATTCTACCATAGTAGGTATTCAAGAATCCGTACATGAAATTTTAATGAATTTGAAAGAAATTGTCTTGAAAAGTAATCTGTATGGAACTCGTAACGCGTCTATTTGTGTCAAGGGTCCTGGATATGTAACTGCTCGAGACATTATCTTACCACCTTCTGTGGAAATTGTTGATAATACACAGTATATAGCTAACCTAACAGAACCAATTAATTTGTGTATTGAATTACAAATCGAGAGGAATCGCGGATATCGTATAAAAACGCCAAATAACTTTCAAGACGGAAGTTATCCTATAGATGCTGTATTCATGCCTGTTCGAAATGCGAATCATAGTATTCATTCTTATGTGAATGGGAATGAAAAACAAGAGATACTTTTTCTCGAAATATGGACAAATGGAAGTTTAACTCCTAAAGAAGCACTTCATGAAGCCTCCCGGAATTTGATTAATTTATTTATTCCTTTTTTACATGCAGAAGAAGAAAACTTACATTTAGAAAATAATCAACACAAAGTGACTTTACCCCTCTTTACTTATCATGATAGATTGGCTAAACAAAGGAAAAATAAAAAAGAAATCGCATTGAAATATATTTTTATTGACCAATCAGAATTGCTCCCCAGGGTCTATAATTGCCTCAAAAGGTCCAATATACATACATTATTGGACCTTTTGAATAACAGTCAAGAAGATCTTATGAAAATGAAACA